TAGACCGAACCAATCATTAGTTCCCACCCCCGGGGTGAGTGGAATCCGATACATAAATCAGTTAATAAAAGAATAGAAAAAGCCTTTATTGTGTCGCTTAAGTTATAGAGGAATTCCTGAACCCAAGAATTCAGAATGACAAGTTCTTCATTACCCAGAATAGAATAACCACTTAGAATAGCAAAACAGATTATATTTGTCGAGAAATCCAAAATGATATGGATATGATCTTCGTTGTGCATTTTGACCAATTGCATCGTCTCTTTGTGGATTCCTATACGAAGCTTTTGTATCTGTGTCTCCGGGTACTCTTTTATCATTTCATCCAACAGGAATAGTTGTTCTAATTCTATGAATCTTTCTAGAACGTTCTTTTCTTGAATATCATTCAAAAAAGTTTCGGATTGTCCGGTATTCCACCAATTAGTAACCCAAGGTTCCAGACTTTTATTAAATGAGAGAGAGATCCACCAGGGCAAAAAGACTATAGATGCAAGATACGGGAGGGGAGTCAATGCTTTCTTTTTTGACACTTTTCATCTGTGAATTGTTAATGAACCCGCTTCAGTCGCCGACTCTATCTGATCCGATATTTCTATGAAGCATGAGTTCTATAACAAGGTATGGAACCTATGGATCTATTCCTTTTTTTTTTTTTGAATTGTTTAGTCCTTGGATCTAGAAAGAATATAGAAATAGAAATAGAATAAGGGCCCGTTTCGAATGAAGAAATAATCAAATACTTTTCCCAGATATCTCAGTTGGTCAAATTCGAACCAATTCTATCTTCATTTGTTCTTTCGATGAATGCCCAAAAGAACCGCTTGAAATAATGAATATTATTTTGATTTCGAGACGAAAGAACTCCCCTCAATTATTTTTTCGAAATTTTCACTGGCTACCCACGACCCAGGAATAATTGAGGGGATATTTCTGAAAAATATTAATGATGAAATCCGAAATAGGTGACAAAACGAGAGAGAAATTGGATAGTTATGAGAGATCTAAACGTTTGGTTATCCAGGAGCTAAAGAAAGGATCAAAAAAGAAACATCGATTGACAAAAGAAAGATAATTAACGAGATATGATACATCTGTATCTAATGTATTAATCCAAAGTATTGGCCCTAAAAAGAGAAATTATGTATTCCGAAATGCTCTGATATGTGTGATGAATACATACTTATTAGACTTGTTACTAGTAGAATTGAGTTCTATATGGAGAAAAAGGAGTTTTGGTCGATCAAAATTGCTTCTTATTATGGTTGTTCCGTATACGTCCGCCTGCTTTATTCTATGGGCCACAGAAGGATTACCAACGGAACGGGGGAAATAGAATCTAACATGTTTTGCTCGAATGAACGTTCCGAAGAAGCTTCAGTTATATTTAAAAGGGGGTTCCTGGGTCCCTTCCCTCATGCTGAGAAAGCATTAATTCCCTTCATTTCAAAATACTTCAATTGGCACGCGCAAGAAATAGGCCAATTCAGCAGCTTTTTGTTCAATTTCTCGTGGAGTCAAATTTTCGTCAGTACGGGTCAAGGGAATGGCGCCCTGGCCTCTGATTTCCATATAAAGGACACGTCGAGGATAAAGACCCTCTTTAACTTCCATTCTGATCGATTGAATCTCTCTCATAAGGAATCGAAGGAAGATGCGACGATTTATTCCAGGAAATCCCCAACGAAAAATACACACTATTCCTTCTTTTCTATCGAATCGATCATAACCGCTACCTACATTCCACGAAATTGTGCACCACAAATAGGAACTAATGAACAGACCTGCGATCCCATAGAAAGACATCACGATTCCTTGGGGAAAAAAAAGGATTTGCTGAGACGGGAATAAAGATATCAGATTCCTACCAAGATAACTGGAAGTTCCAACCAATAGGAATCCTAGTGAACCTAAAAAAAGGATACAGGCCCAGCAGAAATTACTTGTTTTTCGAGATCCCGTTATAAGTTCTATCCATATACGTTCTGATCGATAGTTCATACTAGATCCAGTTGCATCCTATTGGAATTGAGAGAAGAGAATAAGCCAAATGAATTTGATTTTACTTTTTTTATTTTGCTCCCGAAGTAACTCTCATCAACTAGCACTATTATGACGCGAACTATTAGGAGTAATTCATCAAATTGGTTAGATATAAAATAATAACATCCCCTTCGTATAATACCACCACTATGTATATCTACATAATATAGATACGTTAACTTTCTATTTCAGATATCCGCTCTGATCCATTTTAAAACAGCTATCCCCCCATATACATGCATTTATCCATATATAATGTATCCGCATGTATAATCACTTTTTTTATTTGTGCCCGGAGGGAGCCACATGTCGTATCATATTCCACTAAATGGATATCCCTATTATGATCCAAGTCCAAGTGTTGAAATAAATTGATGAAATTTTGTCCTATCAGGTCTAAACAATCTTGTTTTTTTGAACATGAAGAGATAAAGAAGCCATTGCAATTGCTGGAAACACTAAGCCCACTAAAGGCACAAAAATAGAGGGTAAATTGAAATCTGTCATAGAATGGGTGCCTCGATTTAATATTTGTACCTGTTATAAAGATATTTTATCTTATGATAAGTATATCTATTATAAGTATTATTAAGTATATAATAAGTGCAAGGAATGTAGAGCTAAATAAGCGTATCTATTCACCTTTCTACAAGAAATAGATGGATGATAATCCGCTTTATTATTCTTGTTCTACCGCCCTTATTTTCTAATAAAGAGTTTCTTACGAGTTTCCTAAGGATTTGTTAGAATCCGATCCAACAGGAATTCATAGTCAAAAGTGTAGGTCCTCGGGAGATATAAAAATATGCAACACTTCCCTTATAGATTTGAATTATTCTATATATATTAATACGATATATATTAATATGAAAGAAGGGAACATGAAATTCTTTTGATTTTTTTTCCCAAGTCCATTCCGCGGAAGGAAGAATTCACTCTTTTCCTCCTGATAGGGGGTTCCTGATTACTAATCATGAATAGGGGTAGGATAAAAAATCTGCATCAAAAAAAGTCATTATCCGAAACTTCCTATAGAACTTATGTTACCAAAGAAAACTCCACTCTTCTTATTTTGACTTTGATTCCGATGAACTAAAGTTCGCTACAAATAACTGAGCCTAGCGCTCTACTTGAATTTTGATTCAAGGGAAAGAAACCGTGTAGCTGAAATAATTCACTCAGAACACCTTTTAAAGGATTACGTGGTACGATTGGATCAAATAAGCCCTTATGGAATAAATACTCAGCTGCTTGTGAACCGTCAGGTACTGTCTTATTCAATGTTTGTTCAATTACTCTTTTCCCCGCAAATGCAATGTAGGCATTGGGTTCAGCAATAATAATATCTCCCAACATACCAAAACTGGCCGTTACTCCGCCGGTTGTAGGAGATGTAAGGATTGATACATAGAATAACTTTTTATTGAATTGATAATCATATAAAGCGGAAGATATTTTAGCCATTTGCATCAAACTCAAACTTCCTTCTTGCATGCGTGCTCCTCCAGAAGCACACACCATAATAACAGGTAGAGATCTATTAGCAGCATATTCGATCAACCGGGTGATTTTCTCGCCTACTACGGATCCCATACTACCCCCCATGAACTGAAAATCCATAACCCCAATGGCTATGGGAATCCCATTTAGTTGACCTATGCCTGTTTGAACAGCCTCAGTTAAACCTGTCTTTCTTTGATACGAATTGATACGATCTCTATAAGGTTCCTCTTCCGAGTGAAATTCAATGGGGTCAATAGAGACCATGTCTTCGTCCATAGGATCCCAAGTGCCCGAATCAACCGAAAGTTCGATTCTATCTGAACTACCCATTTTCAAATGATATCCACATTGTTCACAAATATTCATTTTTGACCTAAAAAATTTCTTATAATTTAATCCATAACAATTTTCGCATTGAACCCATAAATGTCTGTATTTTTTATTTCCATCGAAATCATTAGATCTTCCTCTTATATTGAAATCACTGCCATTACCGCCAGTTCTTATACTAGAACTCCCCCTGTCACTATCACTTACACTTTCACCACTACAAATGTAACTATAAATATAACTGTAAATGTGATTGTCGCTACCACTCGAAATGTACTTATCAATACTGATTTCAGAACGAAGATAACTATCAATGCAACTATTAATGTGATTATTCCAACTATACGTAGTATCATACATATAATGATCATAGTAGCGATTGTCACTCTTAGACCCGCTATTCAGATAACTAGAAAAAGCAGTTTCTAGTTCACTCAGAAAAGAACTATCGTTGTCAATCTCAAAAACCCGATTTTCAATATCAAAATATACGGAATAACTGTTACCATTACTATCCCTAACTAAAAAAGTGTCATCAGAGATGAAACTCCAAATGTCCCTGACACCGAAAAAATGATCAACATTACTGCAACTATTACTTTCGCGCCAACCATGATTATGATTGTTTTTATTCGTATCATTTAGAATAGGATCTTCACTTCCACTGGTATTTCCAACAGGACGACCAAGACTGTCCATTGATTTACCTAGCCCACACCTGTGTTCTAACTCCTCGTTAGACAACATTGAATTGAACCACCATTTTCCCATAGATCCTTCCTGCCCCCTATTTGAAAATACAATAAATGAATAGTCATTCGACGAAAAATCATTTTACTATTTCATTTCCTATCGGAATACGCATATAGATCCAATCACTAGGATTATTAACTAATAACGAGTAACTATTGAACGAAAGAAATGATTTTGTGGGAGTCGGGAGTATCAATTCACTATATATGATGGAACTTTTTCTTCAATTATTATAAATAGAAAGATAGGTTTCTCCCATGTTGTGTACAAACTCTCATCGAAAAAGAGAAATATTTGTTCCCTCCTAGGAAGGATTCATTTTCGTATAATCTCGTATAATAATAAGTTTCTAATGCAACACGGAATGAAAA